GGGTCGATTATTCGGGGCGTTCGGTGATTGTCGTTGGACCTTCACTTTCATTACATCGCTGTGGATTGCCGCGCGAAATAGCAATAGAGCTCTTCCAGACATTTGTAATTCGTGGTCTAATTAGACAACATCTGGCTTCGAACATAGGAGTTGCTAAGAGTCAAATTCGTGAAAAAAAGCCGATTGTCTGGGAAATCCTTCAAGAAGTTATGCAGGGGCATCCCGTATTACTGAATCGAGCACCTACTCTACATAGATTAGGCATACAGTCATTCCAACCAATTTTAGTGGAAGGACGCACTATTTGTTTACATCCATTAGTTTGTAAGGGGTTCAATGCAGACTTTGATGGGGATCAAATGGCTGTTCATGTGCCTTTATCTTTAGAGGCTCAAGCAGAGGCTCGTTTACTTATGTTTTCTCATATGAATCTCTTATCTCCAGCTATTGGAGATCCCATTTCTGTACCGACTCAAGATATGCTTATTGGACTCTATGTATTAACGAGCGGCACTCGTCGAGGTATTTGTGCAAACAGATATAATCCATGTAATCGAAAAAACGATAAAAACGAAAAACTTTACGAAACAAACTATAAGTATATGAAAGAACCCTTTTTTTGCAACTCCTATGATGCAATTGGAGCTTATCGGCAGAAAAGAATCAATTTAGATAGTCCTTTGTGGCTTCGGTGGCAATTAGATCAACGCGTTATTGCTTCAAGAGAAGTTCCTATCGAAGTGCACTATGAATCTTTTGGTAACTATCATGAGATTTATGCACACTATTTAATAGTAAGAAGTGTAAAAAAAGAAACTTTTTGTATATATATTCGAACCACAGCTGGTCATATTTCTTTTTATCGAGAAATCGAGGAAGCTATACAAGGTTTTTCTCAAGCCTGTTCATATGATACCTAATAATATGGTATTAAAAAAAAGTCATTCTAGGATACCCGTGTGACTCGCCGATTCAACTCGGACCATAGTTCCTGACCTAAAATTTTACGCAAATCAAGATCGAGAAAAGGAAGTTTTGCAATCATTGACTCAAACTCATTGTCGAATCCCATTCAGCAGAATATGGAGGTACTTATGGCGGAACGGGCCAATCTGGTATTTCACAATAAAGTGATAGATGGAACTGCTATTAAACGACTTATTAGCCGATTAATAGATCACTTCGGGATGGCATATACATCACACATCCTAGATCAAGTAAAGACTCTGGGTTTCCAGCAAGCCACTGCTACATCCATTTCATTAGGAATTGATGATCTTTTAACGATACCTTCTAAGGGTTGGCTTGTTCAAGATGCTGAACAACAAAGTTTGATTTTGGAAAAACACCATCATTATGGAAATGTACACGCGGTAGAAAAATTACGCCAATCTATTGAGATATGGTATGCTACAAGTGAATATTTGCGCCAAGAAATGAATCCTAATTTTAGGATGACGGACCCTTTCAATCCAGTCCATATGATGTCTTTTTCCGGAGCTAGGGGAAATGCATCTCAAGTACATCAATTAGTAGGTATGAGAGGATTAATGTCGGATCCCCAAGGACAAATGATTGATTTACCTATTCAAAGCAATTTACGCGAAGGACTGTCTTTAACAGAATATATTATTTCTTGCTATGGAGCCCGCAAAGGAGTTGTAGATACTGCCGTACGCACATCAGATGCTGGATATCTTACGCGCCGACTTGTTGAAGTAGTTCAACATATTGTTGTACGTAGAACAGACTGTGGCACTATCCGAGGGATTTCTGTGAGTCCTCGAAATAAAAATCGGATGATGTCAGAAAGAATTTTTATCCAAACATTAATTGGTCGTGTCTTAGCAGACGATATCTATATAGGTTCCCGATGTGTCGCCTTTCGAAATCAAGATCTTGGGATTGGACTTGTCAATCGATTCATAACCTTTGGAACACAATCAATATCTATTCGAACTCCCTTTACTTGTCGGAGTACATCTTGGATCTGTCGATTATGTTATGGTCGGAGTCCCACTCATGGTGACCTAGTTGAATTGGGAGAAGCTGTAGGTATTATTGCGGGTCAATCTATTGGCGAACCAGGGACTCAACTAACATTAAGAACTTTTCATACCGGCGGAGTATTTACAGGAGGTACTGCCGAACATGTACGAGCCCCTTATAATGGAAAAATCAAATTCAATGAGGATTTGGTTCATCCTACACGTACACGTCACGGACACCCCGCCTTTCTATGTTATATAGACTTGTCTGTAATTATTGAGAGCGACGATATTATACATAACGTGACTATTCCGCCAAAAAGTTTCCTTTTAGTTCAAAATGATCAATATGTGGAATCAGAACAAGTTATTGCTGAGATTCGCGAGGGAGCGTCCACTTTTCATTTTAAAGAGCGGGTTCGAAAATATATTTATTCTGGCTCAGAGGGGGAAATGCACTGGAGTACTGATGTATCCCACGCACCCGAATTTACATATAGTAATGTCCATCTCTTACCAAAAACAAGTCATTTATGGATATTATCTGGAGGCTCATGTGGATCTAGTCTAATTCGTTTTTCGATCCATAAAGATCAAGATCAAATGAACATCCCCTTTCTTTCCGCCCAAATAAAATCTATTTCTAGCCTCTCAGTGAATAATGATCAAGTGAGCCAAAAATTTTGCAGTTCGGATTTTTATGATAAAAAAAAATCCGGGATTACCGATTATTCCGAGTTGAATGGAATCGTAGGTACCAGTCATTATAATTTCATATATTCTACTATTTTTCATGAGAACTCGGATTTATTAGCAAAAAGACGAAGAAATAGATTTCTCATTCCATTTCAATCGATTCAAGAGCAAGAGAAAGAATTCATACGGCATTCAGGTATCTCGATTGAAATACCCATAAATGGTATTTTTCGTAGAAATAGTATTTTTGCTTTTTTTGATGATCCTAGATACAGAAGAAAGAGTTCCGGAATTCTTAAATATGGGACTCTAAGAGCGGACTCAATCATCCAAAAAGAGGATATGATTGAGTATCGAGGAGGCCAAAAATTTAAGACAAAATACGAAATGAAAGTAGATCGCTTTTTTTTCATTCCCGAGGAAGTGCATATTTTACCCGAATCCTCCGCCATAATGGTACAGAACTATAGTATCATTGGAGTCAATACACGAATCACTTTAAATATACGAAGCCAAGTCGGCGGGTTGATCCGAGTGGAGAGAAAAAAAAAAAAGATTGAACTGAAAATATTTTCAGGGGATATCCATTTTCCGGACAAGACAGATAAGATATCCCGACACAGTGGCATCTTGATACCGCCCGGAAGGGGAAAAACAAACCCTAAAGAATCCAAAAAATTGAAAAATTGGATTTATGTCCAACGGATCACACCAACCAAGAAAAAGTTTTTTGTTTTGGTGCGGCCGGTGGGCACCTATGAGATAGCGGATAGTATAAATTTGGCAACACTCTTCCCACAAGATCTCTTTCGGGAAAAGGATAATATTGAACTTCGAGTTTTCAACTATATCCTTTATGGAAATGGCAAACCAACTCGAGGAATTTCTGACACAAGTATTCAATTGGTTCGAACTTGCTTAGTATTGAATTGGGACCAAGACACAAAAAATTCTTCCCTCGAGGAGGTCCGTGCTTTTTTTATTGAAGTAAGTACAAAGGGTTTGATTCGCGATTTCATAAGAATTGGCTTAGTCAAATCCCATATTTCGTATATAAGAAAAAGGAATAATCCGCCAGATTCGGGATTGATCTCTGCAGATCACATCAATCCCTTTTATTCGATTTCTCCCAAGGCTTTTATTCTTCAACAATCACTGAGACAAAATCACGGAACTGTTCGTATGTTCTTAAATAGCAATAAGGAATCCCCATCTTTGTTAATTTTATCATCCTCTAATTGTTTTAGAATAGGTCTATTTAATCATGTAAAATATCACAATGTGATAAACCAATCAATAAAAAAAAATCCTCTAATTACAATTAAAAATTCGTCGGGCCCTTTAGGAACAGCCATTCAAATTTCGAATTGTTACTCATTTTTGCCTTTACTAACTTATAATAAGATCTCGGCAATTAAATATTTGCAACTTGATAAGGTAAAATATAGTTTTCAAGTAATTAACTCTTATTTAATCGATGAAAACGGAAGAAGTTTTAATCTAGATCGATACAGTAACGGTGTTTTGAATCCACTCAAATTGAATTGGTATTTTCTTCATCAAAATTATTATCATAATTATTGTGAGGAAACGTCTACAATAATAAGTCTTGGACAGTTTTTTTGTGAAAATTTATGTATAGCCAAAAAAGACCCACACCTTAAATCGGGTCAAGTTTTAATTGTTCAAAAAGATTCTATAGTAATAAGATCCGCTAAGCCCTATTTGGCTACTCCGGGAGCAAAAGTTCACGGGCATTACAGAGAAATTCTTTACGAGGGGGATACATTAGTTACATTTATATATGAAAAATCGAGATCCGGCGATATAACCCAAGGTCTTCCAAAAGTAGAACAAGTGTTAGAAGTCCGCTCGATTGATTCAATATCGCTGAATTTAGAAAAGCGGATTAAGGGTTGGAACAAGTGTATAACAAGAATTCTTGGAATTCCTTGGGGATTCTTGATTGGTGCTGAGCTAACTATAGTGCAAAGTCGTATTTCTTTGGTTAATAAGATTCAAAAGGTTTATCGATCCCAGGGGGTGCAGATTCATAATAGGCATATCGAAATTATTGTACGTCAAATAACATCAAAAGTTTTGGTTTCAGAAGAGGGAATGTCTAATGTTTTTTTACCTGGAGAACTTATTGGATTGTTACGAGCAGAACGAACAGGGCGTGCTTTAGAAGAAGCAATCTGTTATCGAGCCATTTTATTAGGAATAACCCGAGCATCTTTGAATACTCAAAGTTTTATATCCGAAGCAAGTTTTCAAGAAACTGCTCGAGTTTTAGCAAAAGCTGCTCTTCGGGGTCGTATCGATTGGTTGAAAGGCTTGAAAGAAAATGTTGTTCTAGGGGGGATGATCCCCGCCGGGACCGGATTCAACAAAGGATTGGTGCATTGTTCGCGGCAACATACCAACACTCTTTTGGAAAAAAGAACAAAGAATTTATCTTTATTCGAAGGAGATATGAAAGATATTTTATTCTACCACAGGGAATTTTTTGACTCTTCTATTTCTATATCAAAATCTTCCTTTTCTAGGATTTAATAAATCCTACTAGCAGATTCCTTTTTTGAATTTCATTTTTTTGTTGTTTGCTGTAGTCATTTGCTTTGGTAATTTGTTAATACTAATTTTGGTAATTTGTTAACACTAATAAAGATATTAATGAATAAAAAATAATGGCTCGGCTCATGCATAAATGGCCGTCCCCGGTACAAGAGAAGGTTCCATCGGAACAAAATTTTATTTTAGTTTGGGGGTACCCCCCTTTATTAAGTGTGAAAAGAAATGACAAAAAGATATTGGAACATCGATTTGGAAGAGATGATGAGAGCAGGAGTGCATTTTGGACATGGTACTAGGAAATGGAATCCTAGAATGGCACCTTATATTTCTGCAAAGCGTAAAGGTATTCATATTATAAATCTGACTAGAACTGCTCGTTTTTTATCAGAAGCTTGTGATTTAGTTTTTGATGCAGCAAGTAGGGGAAAACAATTCTTAATTGTTGGAACAAAAAATAAAGCAGCTGATTTAGTGTCGCGGGCTGCAATAAGGGCTCGATGTCATTATGTTAATAAAAAGTGGCTCGGCGGTATGTTAACAAATTGGTCCACTACAGAAAAAAGACTTCATAAATTTAGGGACTTGAGAACTGAACAAAAGACAGAGGGGTTCAACCGTCTTCCGAAAAGGGATGCAGCTGTGTTGAAGAGACAATTATCTCGTTTGGAAACATATCTAGGCGGGATTAAATATATGACTGGATTGCCTGATATTGTAATCATCATCGATCAGCAAGAAGAATATACGGCTCTGAGAGAGTGTATAACTTTGGGAATTCCAACGATTTCTTTAATCGATACAAATTGTAATCCCGATCTCGCGGATATTTCTATTCCAGCAAATGATGACGCTATAGCTTCAATTCGATTCATTCTTAACAAATTAGTATTCGCAATTTGTGAGGGCCGTTCTAGCTATATACAAAATTATTGATTAATAATAAGATAAATAAATCAAATTTTTTTAGGGCGAGGGGCTCCCTGTATTTCGATTTCTAAACTCGGTTACTACTCCTGAATCGTACAAAAGAAAAAGAGATAAAAAAACAGGCGATATTGTGTGATTAGTTTAGTTGGTATCCAAAACGAAAATATAAAATTCAAAGAAAAAAATAAGTAAAAAAAAAGGGAGGGTCTTGAATCAAAATAATTTAAAGTTCGTATTTCTGTCAGAGGGCAATATGACTGTTTTATCATGTTCCATCAACACACTAATAAAAGAAGGGTTATATGAGATATCTGGTGTAGAAGTAGGCCAACATTTCTATTGGCAAATAGGGGGGTTCCAAGTGCATGCGCAAGTCCTTATTACTTCTTGGGTTGTAATTGCTATCTTATTAGGTTCCGCAGTTCTAGCGGTTCGCAATCCACAAACCATTCCAACTGACGGCCAAAATTTCTTTGAATTTGTCCTTGAATTCATTCGAGACGTGAGTCAAACCCAGATTGGCGAAGAATACGGTCCATGGGTTCCCTTTATTGGAACCCTGTTTTTATTTATTTTTGTTTCTAACTGGTCAGGAGCCCTTTTACCGTGGAAAATTATCCAGTTACCTCAAGGGGAGTTAGCAGCACCTACGAATGATATAAATACGACGGTTGCTTTAGCTTTACTCACATCAGTAGCATATTTTTATGCGGGTCTTAGCAAAAAAGGATTAGGGTATTTCAGTAAATACATTCAACCAACTCCAATTCTTTTACCCATTAACATCTTAGAAGATTTTACAAAACCCCTATCACTTAGTTTTCGACTTTTCGGAAATATATTAGCCGATGAATTAGTAGTTGTTGTTCTTGTTTCTTTAGTACCTTTAGTGGTTCCTATCCCTGTCATGTTCCTTGGATTATTTACAAGCGGGATTCAAGCTCTTATTTTTGCCACTTTAGCTGCGGCTTATATAGGTGAATCTATGGAGGGTCATCATTAACTATAACTAACTATCTATAACTAGAACTATAACTAACTATCTAGAACTATTTTTTTTTTGCAAATATTCGTTTTTAGGTTAGCCCAATTATAGTTGGTTTACGTTATGTAAGAAACACTTGTATATGTGATATTTGATATTGACTAGGTATATATGAGTTAAAGATGTATATAATCTGCCCCATTACTTTTGTGAATTTTGATTTAGATAAGGATTCGATTAGAAGTTCGTCCTTTTTATCCGTGAATTGGCTGAAAAAAACACGATCAAAAAAAAGAACGAAGAATTAAAAGAGTGGATAGGAACTAA